CATCAAATGGCTTGGATTTCTATTAGTCTGGATACAGGAAAATAATCCTCTTCGTTTTAGACGGACTATATTCATTCGATTTAAACCTAAGGAGGCCCTTTGGGTAGAATTGAGAATTTATATGGATCGAGCCTTTACTATTCTCTTATTTTTTATCGTCCTTCAATCTTATGAAGTCAAAAAACCCTTCCCCTGGTTTGCTAAAAAGAATAAGCAGAGAGAGGCCTTAATCGTAGAGGAGAAAGCACTAGAGGCAGAAAGAGCACAGGAACGACCGGAGGACGAAGAAGACTCATCCCCATACGACGAAGAAGATCCTATTTATTACATTATTGACGACGATGAAATAATCGACGAAGAAGCGATTCTAGTGAATGGAAAGAAAAAAATAAAGGATGAATTCCATTTTCACCTTAAAGAGACATGCTATAAAAAGAGACCCGTTTATGAAACTTTTGATCTAGATGGGAATCAAGAAAATTGGAAATTCGAAATACAAGAAACAGATCTCTTCGGTTTGGAAGAACCTCTTGCAACTATGCTTTTCGATTTTCAATACAGGAGTCGCCCATTTCAAGCTGTAAAAACAGATCGACTTACAGTTCACTTGAGAGATCCGATACAAAATAGGATGTCAGAATTCTGTTTTCATACATGTGCAAGTGATGGAAAGGAAAGAATCTCTTTTACGTATCCATCTACTTTGTCAACTTTTTTGGAAATGCTACAAAGCAAAATATCTTTATTGACAACAGAAAAACTAGAAAAACTCACCTCTACGGAATTGTATAATCATTGGAAGTCTAACAATGAACAAAGAAAGAAAACCCTAAGTAATGAGTTTTTAAATAGAGTAAAAAATCTAGATAAAGGATTTCCTATTCTGAATATACTTGAGAAAAGAACTAGGTTATATAATCCTAAAAAGCGAAACAAGTATTTATCTAAAAAATTTGATCCTTTATTGAGCGGGCCCTCTCGTGGACAAGCCCTAACGCGTACTTATGGAGGTCACCGAGGATTTATTAGACGAAGTTCTTCAGAGATGCCTTGGCCAAATAAAATTTATCTTATCCTTCTTACTACTAATTATCAAGAATTTGATTATCAAGAATTTGATCAAGAATTGGAACCAAAAATAGATACATTTAATAGAAAATCATTCTCAATAACAATTTCTTATTTTTTTAACTTAGTTAATGAATTTGCCTTTAACTTAATTAATGAATTTGAATTTGCTGGAAAATCACTATCAAATTTCATTTTTAAAGGGCTCTCTTTATTTCCAGATCACAAAGAAGAAAAAATCGATTTAGAAGATCGAATACAAATTTTAGACTCTTTATTCACTAAACTTGTACTAGGTTTAAAAAAGAGACAAGTCAGAAACCAAAATAACATAATAAGCGACGAGCCCAGAGAAGTCGAAATACAGAATCCTCCAGCTTACCCTTGGTTACGAAGAAGCAAACGTATAGAGGTTTTTATCAATAATGATGATGAAAAATCAATTTATACAGCGGGCATTCTTCGTGAAAAACAGCCAATATCTGTACTAGAATATCCAGATACCCTGCTCTACTACTCGGGCCGACGTATACCAAAAAACACGAAGCTAGCGAAAAGGCGCAAATCGTCTCTTTATCCATTATATCAAGTGCATTTGCATAGTCTTCTCTTTTTGGAGAGAACAGAAGATCTTCTTGCTTTCCTTTTTGCCAGTTTTTATTATATTTCCGAGCGGATAAAAATGGCGTTTCTAGCTCCATTTCTAACTCCAAAAGTAGTAGTCCAAATTTTAGGTTTGACTTATACAGAGAAAAACACTACAGAGAAAAAAACAAAAGAAAGGAAGAGACAGGAAAAGAAAGAAGAAGCAATTAAACGAAGAAAAAGAGAAGAAGAAAGAATCCACTACAGCGAGGAAGTACGGCAACTAGCAGAAGAGATCGTAGAAGACAACCGACTAAGAACAATCGAAGAGTGGGAAAGCGAGTGGGTAAATCAAATAAGCAGAACTTTTATTTTATTATTCCAATCGAATTTTAGAAAACATTTTCTAGTACCTGCATCAATAATAGTTAAAAACATCATTCGGATCCTCTTATTCCAAACTCCCGAATGGTCGGAGGATTTCAAATATTGGAAAAAAGAAATACATTTGTTATGCACTTATGAGGGAACTCCAGTATCAGAAAGAGAATTGCCGCAAGCATGGTTAGACGAAGGTCTTCAAATAAAAATCCTATTTCCCTTTCGTCTAAGACCTTGGCATAGATCTAAACCTAAACCAAAATTCCTCCAAAAACATAAAGATCAAATCAAAAAGAAAAATGCAAATGCAAAGAAAAATGCAAATGCAAAGAAAAATGCAAATGCAAAGAAAAATGCAAATGCAAAGAAAAAGAAAAAGAAAAAGAAAGAAGAAATGGAAATTGTATTTTCAAGCCAAAGGAGCGATGCTTATGATTCTTGTTTTTTAACAGTTGTGGGATTGGAAACTCACGTCCCTTTTGGTCCTCCAAAATCACACATTCCCCTTTTGGAAAAGGGGTTTGCAGGAAAAATTTGGAAAAAACTAAAAAAAAAAATTCGAAAATGGACAAAGAGGAGTTCTCTAGCTATAAGAATTTTAAGGGAGAGAAGAAACGTATTTATAAATTTTTCAGAAAAAAGAAGAAACAGCTCGTTCATCCAAAGCATTTTATATTTAAACAGAATAAAAACGGAATTTTCAAAACCAAGAAGAAATCCAAAGAGTGAAATTGGATTTATAGAAGGATATGGATTGAATGAAACTAAAACCGAAAAAGATTTGATAATCAAGAATTTGGCGATTGACAAAATATCCACTCCAATTCAACCTATGGATTTGGTAAATCATTCAGTAACAAAAGCAGAAAGAACCCTGAGAAATTTGAGTAATAAAACAAAGGCAATCAGAAATGAAATAGAAAAATGGAAAACAGAAGAAGAAAAGCAAAAAGAATTTCTAAATTCAGAGAGAAATATTAGCCCTAACAAACTACATTATAATATTCAAAAATTCAAATCAATTTTACATATATTAAAAAAAAAAACTGTTCGATTAATCCACAAATCAGATTCTTTTCTAAAAATTTGGATTGAAAAAATTTGGATTGAAAGGATATATATCGATAGACTTTTAAATATCACTAAGATTGTGAGGATCCGTATTAAAAAATACATCTACAATAATAAAGAAAATAAGAAAAAAAAGAATCAAAAAATTGAGAAAACAAATCAAAAGAAAAAAAAGAATCAAAAAATTGAGAAAACAAATCAAAAGAAAAAAAAGAATCAAAAAATTGAGAAAACAAATCAAAAGAAAAAGAAAATGAATTTCATTTCTTTTCTAGAAAAGACGAAAACTAGTCATAGCAATTTCCGGATGTTTTATGATGTAACCTCCTTGTCACAAGCATATGTATTTTACAAATTAGCAAAAATGCAAACTAGTAACTTCGACAAAAATGAAATAAAAGATTTGTTGGAAGGGTTATTTCCGTCTAAATTAAAAGATATAAACTTTAGAGATTCTGTAATGAATCAATGGAAAAACTGGTTAAGGAGCCATTATCCATATAAATCCAATTTCTTTCAGATTAAATGGTCTGAATTAATACTAGAAAAATGGCGAAATCGAGTCAATCAACAGCGCACAGTTAAAAATAAAGATTTAAACAAATCGAATTCAAAGAAATTAGATTTATTACGGAAAGTAAAAGATAATTCTAAAAAACACAACAGATATAATCTTTTATCACATAAATCCATTAATTATCGCGACGATAAGAAAAAAATTGGTTTTAATTACAAAACCGATAAAATGAAAAGGGAATTCTTTCATATCTTAAGAGGTACACCTTCGATAGGTGTACCTAACTCTAATTTAAATAATTATCCAGAATTAGATGCCTTTAGAGAATATATAGAATCAGACGGGATTCGCGATTCTATAGAACTAGAGGACTTTCTAGATTCTCTAGAATCAGAGGGGATTCCCTATTCTAGAGAAGAAGACGACGCTCCAGATTATATGGAAGCAGGGAATCCTGTCAATTTTATACAATCAGAGGAGTCTTATTTTGCCGATTATCTAGAATCAGACGCTCTTTTCGATATGGAGAAAAGCCCGAAGAGAAAATATTTTGATTGGAGAATTTTCAATTTTTGTCGTAGAAACAAAGAAGAAATAGAATTCTGGATTAATATTAGCAAAAACAAACAAAATACTGAAACTGAGAGTAAGATTAATAAATATCAAATAGTTGAGAAAAAAAGTGACCAAGAGCTTTTTTGTGACAAAGATCTTTATCTTCCTACGCTTTTCAAAAGAGATAAAGAATTTGTACAAAGACACACACCTGAACTAGATTGGATGGGAATGAATGAGGAAATAGTATACTGTCTCCTATCAAATTGGGAATTGAGGGGCTTTTTTCCAAAATTCGAGAAACTTTACAACGCATATAAGAGAAGACCGTGGGTAATGCCAATCCAATTACTTCTTTTGAATTATAGTGAAAAAGGGGGATCTGAGGAACCAGTGAATATTGGATCAATTCTCAGAATAAAAAGAATAACCCCGGATTCTGTGGCGGGGGGCCACCCGCTTGTAAATTACAAGCAATTCAGACCGTTGGAGCTTGAGGAGCAAGAGGAAAAAGTTACGTGGGGTATCCAAACATATAATTACCTGTTGAAAGCTAACACCCTGTATCAAAAGACAAAAACAGGCAAAAAAGGATGGATTAAATCCCTTATTCGACGAAGAGAATTGAGTCCGGAGCTTTGGCCGCTTAATAACAAAGCGAATGCGACTGGGACATATCGACAATTGGCCCCGCAGGGAAGATTGACTGTCGAGTTGCCGCGTGTGTGGAAATTGAAATCAAGAAACAGAGACAGGAACTGGAACAGGACCAGCAAGAACAAGAGGAAGACGCAAGAAAAATCGGTTGTGTATCAAACCCTAGCTATTTTATTGGTTCATAAGAGCAAACAATACATTAATCAAGGATCGGGAGAAAAAAGCTATATTAATAAAGAAAATTTTTTCAAATCTATTGAAAGACTTAAAAGTATAATTGGATTTAGAAAGAAAAATGATTTCCTTGTTCCTGAAAATCTTTTATCCGCTAGAAGTCGTAGAGAGTTGAGAATTCTAATGTCTTTCAATTCAAAAAAAGAAAATGATATTCATATGAATACAGAACTTTTCAAAAGTAATAATATAAAAAACAGCAGCCGCTTTCACATTATAGAAAAAAGTAAATATTTTGATAGAGAGAAAAAGAAACTACTTCAATTCAAACTTTTTCTTTGGCCCAATTTTCGATTCGAAGATTTAGCTTGTATGAACCGCTTTTGGTTTAATACAAATAATGGCAGTCGGTTCAGTATGTTAAGGATACGTATATATCCACAATTGAAAATGAAATAAAGGTACGTTTGTCATATATATATATTCTATAGCATATCTGATCTAATATAGGAAAACAAGGATATAGACACATTCCTTGTTTTCCATTCTATATTCTATTCTGATACCTGGAATTTGATTGCCTATCAATTATATCTAGAAAGGAAGCCATGGAATTAACTTTGAGATACAAAATTTGCACTTTTGTAAGTGAAGAGATATACTATACTTTTTTATTTCTAGCCAACTAAAAAAAAAAAGAAATAAAAAATTTATTAATTAATAAGAAATTCTATTTGACAAAATTCGGAATTGCTAACGAATTGAAGATTTTTGTGTATAAAAATATAAAAAGAAAAAAAAAATTGACATTCTAATTATTATTATTATTATTCCATTTTTTGTTATTATTCCTGATCAATAAAATCGTTTTAAAAATGAGCGATACGAGGAGGATTTCGTTTTATGGTAAAAAATTCACTCATCTTTATTTCACAAGAAAACAAGGATAAAAACCCAGGATCCGTTGAATTTCAAATAGTAAGCTTTACTAATAAGATACGAAGACTTACTTCACATTTTGAATTGCACAGAAAAGACTATTTATCTCAAAGAGGTTTGCGGAAAATTCTAGAAAAACGCCGACGACTACTATCTTATTTGGCAAAGAAAAATGAAGTACGTTATAAAAAATTAATTAGCCGGTTGGATATTCGGGAGTCAAAAACGCGGTAATTTGAAATTAAATTATTTGATTTATTCGATCTTGAATTTTGATGAATTTCTTTTCGTCTTCAGCAATTCATGGAAGAATGAATCGAGGAAATCACTATGAATGTACCAGCTAAAAGAAAAGATTTTATGATAGTCAATATGGGCCCCCATCACCCATCAATGCATGGTGTTCTTCGACTAATCCTTACTCTAGATGGTGAAGATGTTATTGACTGTGAGCCAATATTAGGTTATTTACACAGAGGAATGGAAAAAATAGCAGAAAACCGAACAATTATACAATATTTGCCTTATGTAACACGTTGGGATTATTTAGCGACTATGTTCGCAGAAGCAATAACAGTAAATGGGCCAGAACATATTGGAAATATTCAAGTACCTAAAAGAGCCAGCTATCTCAGAGTAATTATGTTAGAGTTGAGTCGTATAGCTTCTCATCTCTTATGGCTTGGCCCTTTTATGGCGGATATTGGTGCACAAACTCCCTTTTTCTATATTTTTAGAGAAAGAGAGTTAATATATGATTTATTTGAAGCAGCTACAGGTATGAGAATGATGCATAATTATTTTCGTATCGGAGGAGTAGCAGCGGATCTACCTTATGGTTGGCTAGATAAATGTTTAGATTTTTGTGATTATTTTTTAACAGGAGTTGCTGAATATCAAAAACTTATAACGCAGAATCCTATTTTTTTAAAACGAGTTGAGGGGGTGGGTATTATTAGTGCAGAGGAAGCAATAAACTGGGGGTTGTCGGGACCAATGTTACGAGCTTCTAGAATACAATGGGATCTTCGTAAAATTGATCATTATGAGTGTTATGATGAATTTGATTGGGAAGTTCAATGGCAAAAAGAAGGGGATTCATTATCTCGTTATTTGGTCCGAATTGGTGAAATGACTGAATCCATAAAAATTATTCAACAGGCTTTGGAAGGAATTCCGGGGGGGGGCCATGAAAATTTAGAAACCAGACGTTTGGATTTTTCTAGAAAAAGTGATCCACAATGGAACGATTTTGAATACCGATTCATTAGTAAGAAAACTTCTCCTACTTTTGAATTGACCAAACAGGAACTCTATGTAAGAGTAGAAGCACCAAAGGGAGAATTGGGAATTTATTTGATAGGGGATCAGACTGGGTTTCCTTGGAGATGGAAAATTCGTCCACCAGGTTTTATCAATTTGCAAATTCTTCCTCAATTAGTTAAAAGAATGAAATTGGCTGATATTATGACAATATTAGGGAGCATAGATATCATTATGGGAGAAGTTGATCGTTGAAATGATAATTGATACAACAAAAGTACAAGCTATTAATTCCTTTTCAAAATTGGAATCCTTAAAGGAGGCTTATGAAATTGTGGGGGTACTTGGCCCTATTTTGACTCTTGTATTGGCAATAACGATAGGCTTACTAGTAATTGTGTGGTTAGAAAGAGAAATCTCGGCAGGGATACAACAACGTATTGGGCCTGAATATGCTGGACCTTTAGGAGTTCTTCAAGCTCTAGCGGATGGAACAAAACTACTTTTCAAAGAAAATCTTTTTCCATCTAGAGGGGATACTCCTTTGTTCACTATCGGACCGGCCATAGCAGTCATATCGACTCTATTAAGTTATTCAGTAATTCCTTTTAGTTATCGCCTTGTTTTAGCAGATCTAAATATCGGTATTTTTTTATGGATTGCCATTTCAAGCACTGCTCCCCTTGGACTTCTTATGTCGGGATATGGATCAAATAATAAATATTCCTTTTTAGGTGGTCTACGAGCTGCGGCTCAATCCATTAGTTATGAAATACCATTGACTCTCTGTGTATTATCCATATCTCTACGTGCGATTCGTTAAAAAATCTTTTCTATTCCTTTTCTTTTTTTTAGGAATAAAGAAGATAAATCATTTGAAGGAATATCCTCTCATTTTTTATTTATCATTTGAAGGAATATCCTCTCATTTTTTATTCATCATTTGAATTGATGAACTAAATTGGATAGCTATATGAGTGAAAGAAAACAGCTTTGAAATTTGCAGTAAAAAAAATTGAGCCTCATTTCTGATGTACAAGAATAATACAAAAATAAACATAAGAAAATGAGACCATTTGCCCCAAGATTGGTTGATTAGTCATCCTGGCTTGAAGCGGGTTCAAAAAACCGATTCTATTGAGTTTTGACTATTATTTCTAAGTATTACCATAATGCAAACGAACAATTGAACAAAAATGGGTGCGTGGTTAGGAACACCAAGATACACAAAGGATTAGTAATAGAGATTTTTGAGATTATCCAATAGGGTATTTCTTCATAATATAATTAAAGAATATGAATTGGGGCTTTCAATTAGTAGAAATGCTAAAGCAGTACTCCCCAAGATTCCGATTCAGAGTATGCTCCTACCGCATGATTAAAGAAATAACTATCAAAAACGAAAGAATCCTTTCTTTTTTTTTTAGAAAGAAGAATAGAAACGAAAAAAAAAAAAGAAAGATCTTTTTTCTTCTTTTTTTCTTATATCTATGTATATTCGTAGAAATCGAATTCATATCATAATTCATGAACTAAACTAATAGAATGTCTAATTTTTTTTCGTAATTGAAAACGAAAAGTTTCAATATATATTGACATTTCTGCAACGAGTATTTTATTGAAGGGTTTAAGTTATTGCTAAAGAAAGAAAAAGAAAATTTTTTAAAGGATAAGATTGATTCCGAAGTACTTTATTTAGTATTCTAACAGACAGAATTACATTGGTCGAATTTGGGAATGTTTCATAGATTTTAATCTTATTTATACTACAAATAGATACAAATATGTAGAGATAAATAATATCATCTAGTCCTTCTTATATTTATTTATAACCTTCGAGGAGCCGTATGAGGTGAAAATCTCATGTACGGTTCTGTAATAGCGATAGTAACAGTGATGTTATCATCGACTATGATTATCTAACAGTTTAAGTACAGTTGATATAGTTGAGGCACAATCAAAATATAGTTTTTGGGGGTGGAATTTGTGGAGACAACCTGTAGGGTTTATCATTTTTTTTATTTCTTCCCTAGCAGAATGTGAGAGATTACCTTTTGATTTACCAGAAGCGGAAGAAGAGTTAGTAGCAGGTTATCAAACTGAATATTCGGGTATCAAATTTGGTTTATTTTATCTTGCTTCCTATCTAAACCTATTAGTTTCTTCCTTATTTGTAACAGTTCTTTACTTAGGCGGTTGGAATATCTCTATTCCGTACATATTCGTTCCGGAATTTTTTGAAATAAATAAAATAAGTGAAGTCTTTACAATAACAATAGGTATTTTTATTACATTGGTTAAAACTTTTTTGCTCTTATTCATTCCTATCACAACAAGATGGACTTTGCCTAGACTAAGAATAGACCAACTATTAAATCTTGGATGGAAATTTCTTTTACCTATTTCCCTTGGTAATCTATTATTAACAACCTCTTTTCAACTCCTTTCACTATAAAAAAAGCGAGACTTTTCTATATTCATGACTTATCTCAAACAAGATAAAGAAACAAACATAAAATTATTCATAAAAATTCACGATATGTTCCCCATGGTAATTGGGTTCATTAATTATGGTCAACAAACCATACGAGCTGCAAGATATATTGGTCAAAGTTTCATGATTACCTTATCTCACGCAAATCGTTTACCGGTAACTATTCAATATCCTTATGAAAAATTAATCACATCCGAGCGCTTCCGCGGTCGAATCCATTTCGAATTTGATAAATGCATTGCTTGTGAAGTATGTGTTCGCGTATGTCCTATAGATCTACCTGTTGTTGATTGGAAATTGGAAACTGACATTCGAAAAAAACGGTTGTTTAATTACAGTATTGATTTCGGAATCTGTATATTTTGTGGCAACTGCGTTGAGTATTGCCCAACAAATTGTTTATCAATGACTGAAGAATATGAGCTTTCTACTTATAATCGTCACGAATTGAATTATAATCAAATTGCTTTAGGTCGTTTACCAATGTCAGCAATTGAAGATTATACAATTCGAACTATTTTTAATTCACCTCAAAAAAATGGATAAATTGCCTTTGATTAATGGATTAATGATTAAAGATTAATTAAATAAAGATTAATTAAAGAAAGAGAAATTTTAAATTACTCCATTAAGATTTCTATTTCTATATTTAGAATTTCTATATTTATATATATATATTGTATATTTATCTATATATATATATATATAGATATATATATATAGATTTTTTATCTAAACTTATAAGTATAGAATGAAGTTTCTTTCATTTTGTTTGGTCAATAACTACAAAAACTACAAACCCTAATTATTACTATTGATTTGATGATTGGTTGGTAAGAATTCCATCCTGCTTTAATTTTTATTTAAAATATATTAATAGAGTTATATTATAATAATTGAGTTCTAATTCTATGAGTTAGAATTCTATCCATAATTATTTGAAAATCAAAACTAGAGTCTTTACCTGTTTCGAGAAACAGCGGGATTAGTCCAATAGCTGTATCCACAGTAAGTTCCACCCCTTGGGGTGGAATTCAATTATAAACCTATTAGCATTTAAAATAGTCTTTTTTCCTGGTCGGGGTCAATAAGGTCATGAAAAAAGAATAAAAATTTTTTATCTTGTATTTTACGCACAATGGATTTATCTGGACCAATACATGATTTTATTTTAGTCTTTCTGGGATTAGGTCTGATATTCGGAGGTCTAGGAGTGGTATTACTTACTAATCCAATTTATTCTGCCTTTTCTTTGGCATTAGTTCTTGTTTGTATATCCTTATTTTATATTTTATCAAATTCTCATTTTGTAGCTGCTGCGCAGCTCCTTATTTATGTAGGAGCTATAAATGTTTTAATTCTATTTACTGTAATGTTCATGAATGGTCCAGAGTATTCAAAAGGTTTGAATCTTTGGGCTGTTGGAAATGGGGTCACCTCCCTAGTTTCTACAAGTATTTTTGTTTTATTAATTACTTTTATTTCAGATACGACATGGTACGGGATTATTTGGACTACAAGAGCAAATCAGATTCTCGAACAAGATTTAATAAGTAACGGCCAACAAATTGGAATTCATTTATCAACAGATTTTTTTCTTCCGTTTGAATTCATTTCAATAATTCTTTTAGTTGCTTTGATTGGTGCGATTACTGTGGCTCGTCAGTCATAAATCTGTAAAATTAGTAACCACAATACAAATTTCACTCTGTTCGAGATTATCACATATATTTTTCGCCAATTCGATTTGAAGATTATTCATAATAAAACTCCTTTTATTCGACCTATTACTAATATATGTCTTTGCTCTGTACTTGTAATATTCTTAATTGTAGTTAATCCAATTTGTTAATCTTGAATTTTTATTCATTGTTTATATTTAAATAAATCGAAATTTATAAGGAGTTGGTCTATGATGCTCGAACATGTACTTGTTTTCAGTGCCTATTTATTTTCTATCGGTATCTATGGATTGATTACGAGTCGAAATATGGTTAGAGCCCTTATGTGTCTTGAACTTATACTAAATGCTGTTAATATGAATTTCGTAATATTTTCTGGTTTTTTTGATAGTCGCCAATTAAAAGGAAATATTTTTGCAATTTTTGTTATATCTATCGCAGCCGCTGAAGCAGCTATTGGACCGGCTATCGTTTCGTCAATTTATCGTAATCGAAAATCAATTCGTATTAATCAATCCAATTTGTTGAATAAGTAATATTGATCATTTAAAATAGAATGCTCATATTCATTAATTTTAATTTGAATTGGTATCTATGATACATAATGTATCTGATGGTGTTTGTGAAAATAGAAAAAATTAAAGTATCTTGGCTTTATCTTATGAATCGATGCGGAATAAAATATTGAATAGACAAATTCTGGCAAATCGTTGATTCATCTGGTGTCTAAATATATGAAAAATTTAGGAATTTACTAGGTCGAAAATTGATGACATTAAAAAAAATTAATAGATCCAATGTCACACTCAGTAAAAATTTATAATACATGTATAGGGTGCACTCAATGTGTTCGGGCCTGCCCCACGGATGTATTAGAAATGATACCTTGGGACGGATGTAAAGCTAAACAAATAGCTTCCGCGCCAAGAACAGAAGATTGTGTTGGTTGTAAGAGATGTGAATCCGCCTGCCCAACGGATTTCCTGAGTGTACGAGTTTATTTATGGCATGAAACAACTCGAAGCATGGGTCTAGCTTATTGATCCTTTCCATAAAAAGCCACTTGAACCCATTTGCTTTTTTGTTTACCGACAAAAACCCGTACTTGAAAACCTAATATTAGGTTTTCAAGTACGGGTTTTTGTGGCCCAAGTGTATCTTGTCTTTACCACGAATTCTTTTCCTTGGTCAACAACATTTGTCGTTTTACCAATATCTGCGGGTTGCTTAATTTTCTTTTTCCCTCATAAAGGAAATAAGATAATTAGGTGGTATACTATTTCTATCTGTATATTAGAACTTCTTTTAATGACCTATGCTTTCTCTTATTATTTCCAATTGGACGATCCATTAATTCAATTAGCAGAGGATTATAAGTGGATCGATTTTTTGGATTTTGATTGGCGATTGGGAATAGATGGACTCTCGATAGGACCCATTTTATTGACAGGATTTATCACGACTTTAGCTACTTTAGCGGCTCGGCCAGTTACTCGGGATTCCCGATTATTTCATTTTCTGATGTTAGCGATGTATAGCGGCCAAGTAGGATTATTTTCTTCTCAAGATCTTTTACTTTTTTTCATTATGTGGGAGTTAGAATTAATTCCAGTTTATCTACTTCTATCCATGTGGGGGGGAAAGAAACGTTTTTATTCAGCTACAAAGTTTATTTTGTATACTGCGGGCAGTTCCATTTTTTTATTAATGGGAGCCTTGGGTATCGCTTTATATGCGTTCAATGAACCAACATTCAATTTTGAAAAATCAGCCAATCAATCATACCCTGTGAGCCTAGAAATACTATTCTATATTGGGTTTCTTGTTGCTTTTGCTGTCAAATCACCGATTATACCTTTCCATACATGGTTACCAGACACCCATGGAGAAGCACATTATAGTACTTGTATGCTCCTAGCTGGAATCTTGTTAAAAATGGGAGCATATGGATTGATTCGAATCAATATGGAATTATTACCCCACGCCCATTCTTTATTTTCTCCCTGGTTGGTAATAGTAGGCGCAATACAAATAATCTATGCAGCTTTAACATCTTCTGGTCAACGAAATTTAAAAAGGAGAATCGCCTATTCCTCTGTATCTCATATGGGTTTCATAATTATAGGGATTTGCTCTATAAGTGATATGGGACTCAATGGCGCTATTTTACAAATAATATCACATGGATTTATTGGCGCTGCACTTTTTTTCTTGGCGGGGACGAGTTATGATAGAATACATCTTGTTTATCTTGACGAAATGGGCGGAATGGCTACCCTAATGCCAAAAATATTCACGATGTTCAGTATCTTATCATTAGCTTCCCTTGCATTACCGGGCATGAGTGGTTTTGTTGCGGAATTAATAGTCTTTTTTGGAATAATTACCGGCCAAAAATATCTTTTAATACCAAAAATACTAATTACTTTTGTAATGGCAGTTGGAATGATATTGACTCCTATTTATTTATTATCTATGTTACGCCAAATGTTCTATGGATACAAGCTGTTTGATGCTGCAAACTCATATTTTTTCGATTCTGGGCCGCGGGAATTTTTTGTTTCGATATGTCTACTTTTACCAGTAATAGGTATTGGGATTTTTCCGGATTTCGTTTTCTCATTAGCCGTTGAGAAGGTTAGTGCTATTCTATCTAATTATTTTAATAGGTAGTTATTAGAAATTTAATAGGTAGTTATTAGAAATAAAACTAAAAATTAATCAAAAAACCTATTTTTTATTCAAAATCTTTATTAAAAAAAAAAGAAGAATCACAACCAAATATCTTTGGCATTTGTGAGAACCTTTTGAATCAAGTAATATAGTGATTCAAAAGGTTCTCCGCCACTTAACTGAAGTTTCTTATATATATATAATTATTATATAATATTATATTAGAATATTATTCTATAATTCTAATAATTATATAATAATATAGACTGAAGACTGGGTTGGCCCATGGTTTTATTCGTCAATACTTTTTTTTTCAATTCAATTGGATGTTAATGTAAATGAACCATAACTATGTAGTCCTATTCCCAATAAATTAACCCCAAAATAGCATATCCAGATTATAATAAAGCCTATAGCAGCAACAATTGCAGAACTGAAACCTTCCAAATTTTTATTTGTTCGAGTATGCAAATAAATTGCAAATATGACCCAAGTAATAAATGCCCAAGTTTCCTTTGGGTCCCAATTCCAATAGGACCCCCATGTTTCATTAGCCCAGACTGCTCCTGAAAGGATACCTACGGTTAAAAAGATAAACCCTATACTAAGAATACGATAACTCCAATTATCCAATTGTTGAATCAACTGAAACCTGTAATAATTCCTAAAAGAAAAAAAAGAAATTTTTCTTAAAAAATTTCTCCTTTCCGTCATGTATTGTATCTTGCCGAAGGAAAATGAATCTTTTAATAAATTATTGCTCTTTTCAATAATTCTTATGACTTTTCGAAATCGAATTACTAGAAGTGCTACTGATAATAATGATCCGCATAAAAGAGCTGCATAGCCTAATATCATCATACTTACGTGCATCATTAACCACTGGGATTGGAGAGCGGGTACTAAGATTTCGGATTGATGCATATCAGTTAAAAAACCCGAAGTAGCAAAGCTTTGGGTAAAAAAAGTACTTGGCGCGGTTATTACGCCTAAAAAATTTTGATGTTTTTTAAAAAAAGGAACCATATGAATAATGGAGAAACCCCAAGAAAGGAATATTAATGATTCATATAAATCACTTATTGGTAAATGTTTCAAATAAATCCAACGAGTAATTAATAATCCTGTTATACAGAAAAAAGTCATTATCATACCCTTTTCTGACGAATCATATAGTTCGATGAATTCATCGACTAATAAAATTATCAAATGAATTAGAATTACAATTGAAACAACCGAAAAAGATATATGAGTTAATATATGTTCTAAAGTTGAAAATATCATAAAAAATGTAAAAGGGGGAGGGGTACCTTAATTATACATACGGAATTTAAATCGGGAATTCAATTCATTATACGATTTGTTGTATCCTTTTGAAAATTTAAAAGACGTTATGCCGCCACTCGGACTCGAACCGAGATGCTCTAGCACTGCTTCCTAAGAGCAGCGTGTCTACCGATTTCACCATAGCGGCTTGCTCAAAATAATAATAACCCATTTTGATTCAATCGTCAAACTTAAAGGGCTCAATTCAATAGAATATTTTTGAGTTCAATCAAATTAATGAAAAAAAAAATGGAATTTGAAATTCCAATTTTATTGATACATTCTAAGGATTTCTGGAAATATTTTTTTGTATTACTCGTTAGAATTTCATTGTGTAGAGAACTTTTGTTAGGATTTAGTAAAACCAATTAGGTATTGATCCCTGGGTATATTATACAATAATAAGAAAAGAGTTTTGAGTTCTGTCCAAAAAGATTGACCAATTCAATATATATATATTTTGATACAATGTTCGGCTCAAGCATATGATTATGATCTAAACGAGATTTTTAAAAATTTACAGAGTTTGATCTACCTAAAAGTTAAAGGTGCTTTTTTTTCTTAATCTTAATTGAGTTGAAAGCAAAAAAAGATGGATTCCATTTTCTACAGTTATTTCAAATAATAATTGTTAAGAAAGTTCTAAAATAAGTTTGAAACTTATTCAATTCTTTTTAAGAACAGATTGATTTTTACTAAAGACCTTAGATTTGCCCCTTTCTATTAAATTTTCCATTCAAAGTTTAAATAAAAATAGAAATAAAAATACAAAACTTCTTAATCTTTTTATTTTGTCTCTTTATTTATTATTGTTATGATTTTTTATGATTCTGACAAGTGGGTCGATGGGGAAAATCAGAATCCCCATCCCCAAAATGATAAAATACCCTAAAAAAAGTGTAACAAAGTGTAACTTTGTGTCTTCTCTTTGTTTTTTTTGTTCCTTTTTTTTATATTATTTATAAAAAAAGTATTTCAAATTCAGAAAGAAATAAAAAAGGGAATTATTATTATAAAGCGAAAAGGGTTCCATTTTTTATTTGATATTGATTAGCTCCAAGCATTAAAGAATGAAAATTTTATCCATATTTTGGATTTATATTTTCTATTAGATATTCGAAATTCAAAATGATAAACGAAATTAGACTTTTTCTCATATCAAGTCGAGTCGAATTAGCCCAGAGTTTTCTTTTTTATTTGTCGCACAAAAAAACTTTTTGAATTACCAGTAGAAAGGGATTTTGCTAAGGAAAAAGCTTTCAACGCTGCCAAAGATCCCTTTCTTTTCCAAATATTTTTTCGAATATGCTTTTTTGATATAGAAGTGCGCTTTTTTGGAACTGCCATTCAAAAAAAAAGAGAGTAATTAATATTCTATATGGATGTGAAAGACATCTATTGTTAAAACAAAACTCATTCTTTATTATATCTATCTTTTTAGTTAGTCTTTATATGATATTCTCTTCATCTTCTTAAAAAAGCGTGTCCATTTCTTTTTCATTTTTCTGTTTCGATTTTGATCCTTTTTCATCATACTACATTAATCAATAATTATTTCTTTATTGAATTCAGTAAGGATCTGATAAAAACAATCTCTTTTTTCTCATTCCGATTCAAATTCAAATAAAAATCGAGTACTATTTTTGATAAAATTCTTCATTCTTTCTATATGTATCTATATGTATAGAAATGCTTATAAATTATTGTAATTCATAATAATAAATGCAATTTTCATTTTAGAATAGGTATTTTTTCTATTTTCACTAGTATCTTTGGGATATCATTTGACCAATTCAAACTTCTTAATTTGAATATGTGAAGTATTTGGAAAAAGATTCAGAATAATTAAGAATAATGAGATTTTTTTATGGAACATACATATCAATATTCATGGATTATACCTTTCGTTACACTTCCAGTCCCTATGTTAATAGGAATAGGACTCTTACTTTTCCCGGCGTCAACAAAAAAACTTCGTCGTATGTGGGCTTTTCCAAGTATTTTATTGTTAAGTATAGTTTTAGTTTTTTCAACCAGTCTGTCTATTCAGCAAATAAATCGAAGTTCCATCTATCAATATATATGGTCGTGGACCATCAACAATGATTTTTCGTTAGAGTTTGGATATTTGATCGACTCACTTACTTCAATTTTGTTAATATTAATTACTACGGTTGGAATTTTTGTCCTTATTTATAGTGATAGTTATATGTCTTATGATCAAGACTATTTAAGATTTTTTGCTTATATGAGCTTTTTCAATACTTCAATGTTGGGATTAGTTACTAGTTCGAATTTAATACAAATCTATATTTTTTGGGAATTAGTTGGAATGTGCTCGTATCTATTAATAGGGTTTTGGTTCACACGACCGATTGCGTCCAATGCTTGTCAAAAGGCGTTTGTAACTAATCGTGTAGGCGATTTTGGTTTATTATTAGGAATTTTAGGTCTTTATTGGATAACGGGCAGTTTCGAATTTCAGGATTTGTTTGAAATATTCAAAAACTTAATTTCGAATAATGATAATGAACTGCTCTTTTTTACTTTGTGTGCCTTCCTATTATTTTCCGGTGCAATTGCTAAATCTGCGCAATTCCCTTTTCATGTCTGGTTACCAGATGCCATGGAAGGGCCTACCCCTATTTCCGCTCTGATACACGCGGCTACTATGGTAGCCGCGGGAATTTTTCTTGTAGCTCGACTTCTTCCTCTTTTCGTAGTCATACCTTACATAATGAATCTAATAACTTTGATAGGGATAATAACAGTACTTTTAGGAGCTACTTTAGCTCTTGCTCACAAGGATATTAAAAGAAGTTTAGCCTATTCGACAATGTCTCAATTGGGTTATATGATGTTAGCTTTAGGTATGGGGTCTTATCGAGCCGCTTTATTTCATTTGATTACTCATGCATATTCGAAAGCCTTGTTGTTTTTAGGATCTGGATCCATTATTCATTCAATGGAAGCTATTGTTGGCTATTCCCCAGATAAGAGCCAGAATATGATTCTTATGGGGGGTTTAACAAAACGTGTTCCAATTACAAAAAACGCTTTTTTAGTAGGAACTCTTTCTCTTTGTGGTATTCCACCCCTCGCCTGTTTTTGGTCTAAAGATGAAATTCTTAATGATAGTTGGTTGTATTCACCTATTATCGCAATAATAGCTTGTTCCGCAGCGGGATTAACTGCCTTTTATATGTTTCGGGTTTATTTACTTACTTTTGGGGGGCATTTCAATGTTCATTTTACAAATTACAGCGGTAAAAAAAGCAGTGCGCTCTATTCACTATCTGTGTGGGGTAAAGGAAAATCAAAAATGTTCAAAAAAAAAATGCGTTTATTATCCTTATTAACAAGGAATAATAGTGAACGGGCTTCTTTTTTTTGTAAGAAAAGATATCAAATTGACGGTACTGTAAAAAAGATGACGCACCCTTTTGTTATTAATCATTTTGGAACTAAAAGAATTTTTTCCTATCCGCAAGAATCAGATAATACTATGTTATTTCCAATGTTAGTTTTGGGACTATTTACTTTGTTTATTGGAGCAATAGGAATTCCTTTTAATCAATTTAATCAAGAAGGGATGGATTTAGATATATTATCTAAACTGTTAAGTCCATCTTTAAACCTTTTGCATCAGAATGAAAAAAATTCTTCGGATTTATATGAATTTCTAACAAAGGCTACTTTTTCGATCAGTGTAGCTTTTTTTGGAATATTTATAGCTTTTTCTTTATATAAGCCGGTTTATTCATCCTTACAACATTTTAAGTTCCTCAATTTGTTTGCCAAAAAGGGCCCTAAAAGAATTTTTTGGGATAAAACAATAAACATGATATATGATTGGTCCTATAATCGTGGTTACATAGATACTTTTTATGCACGATCTTTAACGAAAGGTATAAGAGAATTAGTAGAATTTACTCTGTTTTTTGATCGACGAGTAATTGATGGAATTACCAATGGGGTCGGCATTATGAGTTTCTTTATAGCGGAAGGTATCAAATATGTAGGAGGCGGCCGTATCTCTTCTTATCTCTTAGTTTACTTATTTTATGTATTAATATTAATTTTTATTAATTTACTATTTTATTAATTTTAACTCTTTCTAATATTATTTTTTTTTAATAGAAAAAAAATTCCTATTTTATTTCATATGATATGAGGTTTCATATTTATCTTGAATTATACTTTAATTTTCTTTTCTATTTTTTCTTATATTTTATAAAATTTTAGTCTATGTTAATTATTTATGTTAATTATTAATATAATTATTAATATAATTAGAATGTCAATTTTTTTTTTCTTTTTATATTTTTATACACAAAAATCTTCAATTCGTTAGCAATTCCGAATTTTGTCAAATAGAATTTCTTATTAATTAATAAATTTTTTATTTCTTTTTTTTTTTAGTTGGCTAGAAATAAAAAAGTATAGTATATCTCTTCACTTACAAAAGTGCAAATTTTGTATCTCAAAGTTAATTCCATGGCTTCCTTTCTAGATATAATTGATAGGCAATCAAATTCCAGGTATCAGAATAGAATATAGAATGGAAAACAAGGAATGTGTCTATATCCTTGTTTTCCTATATTAGATCAGATATGCTATAGAATATATATATATGACAAACGTACCTTTATTTCATTTTCAATTGTGGATATATACGTATCCTTAACATACTGAACCGACTGCCATTATTTGTATTAAACCAAAAGCGGTTCATACAAGCTAAATCTTCGAATCGAAAATTGGGCCAAAGAAAAAGTTTGAATTGAAGTAGTTTCTTTTTCTCTCTATCAAAATATTTACTTTTTTCTATAATGTGAAAGCGGCTGCTGTTTTTTATATTATTACTTTTGAAAAGTTCTGTATTCATATGAATATCATTTTCTTTTTTTGAATTGAAAGACATTAGAATTCTCAACTCTCTACGACTTCTAGCGGATAAAAGATTTTCAGGAACAAGGAAATCATTTTTCTTTCTAAATCCAATTATACTTTTAAGTCTTTCAATAGATTTGAAAAAATTTTCTTTATTAATATAGCTTTTTTCTCCCGATCCTTGATTAATGTATTGTTTGCTCTTATGAACCAATAAAATAGCTAGGGTTTGATACACAACCGATTTTTCTTGCGTCTTCCTCTTGTTCTTGCTGGTCCTGTTCCAGTTCCTGTCTCTGTTTCTTGATTTCAATTTCCACACACGCGGCAACTCGACAGTCAATCTTCCCTGCGGGGCCAATTGTCGATATGTCCCAGTCGCATTCGCTTTGTTATTAAGCGGCCAAAGCTCCGGACTCAATTCTCTTCGTCGAATAAGGGATTTAATCCATCCTTTTTTGCCTGTTTTTGTCTTTTGATACAGGGTGTTAGCTTTCAACAGGTAATTATATGTTTGGATACCCCACGTAACTTTTTCCTCTTGCTCCTCAAGCTCCAACGGTCTGAATTGCTTGTAATTTACAAGCGGGTGGCCCCCCGCCACAGAATCCGGGGTTATTCTTTTTATTCTGAGAATTGATCCAATATTCACTGGTTCCTCAGATCCCCCTTTTTCACTATAATTCAAAAGAAGTAATTGGATTGGCATTACCCACGGTCTTCTCTTATATGCGTTGTAAAGTTTCTCGAATTTTGGAAAAAAGCCCCTCAATTCCCAATTTGATAGGAGACAGTATACTATTTCCTCATTCATTCCCATCCAATCTAGTTCAGGTGTGTGTCTTTGTACAAATTCTTTATCTCTTTTGAAAAGCGTAGGAAGATAAAGATCTTTGTCACAAAAAAGCTCTTGGTCACTTTTTTTCTCAACTATTTGATATTTATTAATCTTACTCTCAGTTTCAGTATTTTGTTTGTTTTTGCTAATATTAATCCAGAATTCTATTTCTTCTTTGTTTCTACGACAAAAATTGAAAATTCTCCAATCAAAATATTTTCTCTTCGGGCTTTTCTCCATATCGAAAAGAGCGTCTGATTCTAGATAATCGGCAAAATAAGACTCCTCTGATTGTATAAAATTGACAGGATTCCCTGCTTCCATATAATCTGGAGCGTCGTCTTCTTCTCTAGAATAGGGAATCCCCTCTGATTCTAGAGAATCTAGAAAGTCCTCTAGTTCTATAGAATCGCGAATCCCGTCTGATTCTATATATTCTCTAAAGGCATCTAATTCTGGATAATTATTTAAATTAGAGTTAGGTACACCTATCGAAGGTGTACCTCTTAAGATATGAAAGAATTCCCTTTTCATTTTATCGGTTTTGTAATTAAAACCAATTTTTTTCTTATCGTCGCGATAATTAATGGATTTATGTGATAAAAGATTATATCTGTTGTGTTTTTTAGAATTATCTTTTACTTTCCGTAATAAATCTAATTTCTTTGAATTCGATTTGTTTAAATCTTTATTTTTAACTGTGCGCTGTTGATTGACTCGATTTCGCCATTTTTCTAGTATTAATTCAGACCATTTAATCTGAAAGAAATTGGATTTATATGGATAATGGCTCCTTAACCAGTTTTTCCATTGATTCATTACAGAATCTCTAAAGTTTATATCTTTTAATTTAGACGGAAATAACCCTTCCAACAAATCTTTTATTTCATTTTTGTCGAAGTTACTAGTTTGCATTTTTGCTAATTTGTAAAATACATATGCTTGTGACAAGGAGGTTACATCATAAAACATCCGGAAATTGCTATGACTAGTTTTCGTCTTTTCTAGAAAAGAAATGAAATTCATTTTCTTTTTCTTTTGATTTGTTTTCTCAATTTTTTGATTCTTTTTTTTCTTTTGATTTGTTTTCTCAATTTTTTGATTCTTTTTTTTCTTTTGATTTGTTTTCTCAATTTTTTGATTCTTTTTTTTCTTATTTTCTTTATTATTGTAGATGTATTTTTTAATACGGATCCTCACAATCTTAGTGATATTTAAAAGTCTATCGATATATATCCTTTCAATCCAAATTTTTTCAATCCAAATTTTTAGAAAAGAATCTGATTTGTGGATTAATCGAACAGTTTTTTTTTTTAATATATGTAAAATTGATTTGAATTTTTGAATATTATAATGTAGTTTGTTAGGGCTAATATTTCTCTCTGAATTTAGAAATTCTTTTTGCTTTTCTTCTTCTGTTTTCCATTTTTCTATTTCATTTCTGATTGCCTTTGTTTTATTACTCAAATTTCTCAGGGTTCTTTCTGCTTTTGTTACTGAATGATTTACCAAATCCATAGGTTGAATTGGAGTGGATATTTTGTCAATCGCCAAATTCTTGATTATCAAATCTTTTTCGGTTTTAGTTTCATTCAATCCATATCCTTCTATAAATCCAATTTCACTCTTTGGATTTCTTCTTGGTTTTGAAAATTCCGTTTTTATTCTGTTTAAATATAAAATGCTTTGGATGAACGAGCTGTTTCTTCTTTTTTCTGAAAAATTTATAAATACGTTTCTTCTCTCCCTTAAAATTCTTATAGCTAGAGAACTCCTCTTTGTCCATTTTCGAATTTTTTTTTTTAGTTTTTTCCAAATTTTTCCTGCAAACCCCTTTTCCAAAAGGGGAATGTGTGATTTTGGAGGACCAAAAGGGACGTGAGTTTCCAATCCCACAACTGTTAAAAAACAAGAATCATAAGCATCGCTCCTTTGGCTTGAAAATACAATTTCCATTTCTTCTTTCTTTTTCTTTTTCTTTTTCTTTGCATTTGCATTTTTCTTTGCATTTGCATTTTTCTTTGCATTTGCATTTTTCTTTGCATTTGCATTTTTCTTTTTGATTTGATCTTTATGTTTTTGGAGGAATTTTGGTTTAGGTTTAGATCTATGCCAAGGTCTTAGACGAAAGGGAAATAGGATTTTTATTTGAAGACCTTCGTCTAACCATGCTTGCGGCAATTCTCTTTCTGATACTGGAGTTCCCTCATAAGTGCATAACAAATGTATTTCTTTTTTCCAATATTTGAAATCCTCCGACCATTCGGGAGTTTGGAATAAGAGGATCCGAATGATGTTTTTAACTATTATTGATGCAGGTACTAGAAAATGTTTTCTAAAATTCGATTGGAATAATAAAATAAAAGTTCTGCTTATTTGATTTACCCACTCGCTTTCCCACTCTTCGATTGTTCTTAGTCGGTTGTCTTCTACGATCTCTTCTGCTAGTTGCCGTACTTCCTCGCTGTAGTGGATTCTTTCTTCTTCTCTTTTTCTTCGTTTAATTGCTTCTTCTTTCTTTTCCTGTCTCTTCCTTTCTTTTGTTTTTTTCTCTGTAGTGTTTTTCTCTGTATAAGTCAAACCTAAAATTTGGACTACTACTTTTGGAGTTAGAAATGGAGCTAGAAACGCCATTTTTATCCGCTCGGAAATATAATAAAAACTGGCAAAAAGGAAAGCAAGAAGATCTTCTGTTCTCTCCAAAAAGAGAAGACTATGCAAATGCACTTGATATAATGGATAAAGAGACGATTTGCGCCTTTTCGCTAGCTTCGTGTTTTTTGGTATACGTCGGCCCGAGTAGTAGAGCAGGGTATCTGGATATTCTAGTACAGATATTGGCTGTTTTTCACGAAGAATGCCCGCTGTATAAATTGATTTTTCATCATCATTATTGATAAAAACCTCTATACGTTTGCTTCTTCGTAACCAAGGGTAAGCTGGAGGATTCTGTATTTCGACTTCTCTGGGCTCGTCGCTTATTATGTTATTTTGGTTTCTGACTTGTCTCTTTTTTAAACCTAGTACAAGTTTAGTGAATAAAGAGTCTAAAATTTGTATTCGATCTTCTAAATCGATTTTTTCTTCTTTGTGATCTGGAAATAAAGAGAGCCCTTTAAAAATGAAATTTGATAGTGATTTTCCAGCAAATTCAAATTCATTAATTAAGTTAAAGGCAAATTCATTAACTAAGTTAAAAAAATAAGAAATTGTTATTGAGAATGATTTTCTATTAAATGTATCTATTTTTGGTTCCAATTCTTGATCAAATTCTTGATAATCAAATTCTTGATAATTAGTAGTAAGAAGGATAAGATAAATTTTATTTGGCCAAGGCATCTCTGAAGAACTTCGTCTAATAAATCCTCGGTGACCTCCATAAGTACGCGTTAGGGCTTGTCCACGAGAGGGCCCGCTCAATAAAGGATCAAATTTTTTAGATAAATACTTGTTTCGCTTTTTAGGATTATATAACCTAGTTCTTTTCTCAAGTATATTCAGAATAGGAAATCCTTTATCTAGATTTTTTACTCTATTTAAAAACTCATTACTTAGGGTTTTCTTTCTTTGTTCATTGTTAGACTTCCAATGATTATACAATTCCGTAGAGGTGAGTTTTTCTAGTTTTTCTGTTGTCAATAAAGATATTTTGCTTTGTAGCATTTCCAAAAAAGTTGACAAAGTAGATGGATACGTAAAAGAGATTCTTTCCTTTCCATCACTTGCACATGTATGAAAACAGAATTCTGACATCCTATTTTGTATCGGATCTCTCAAGTGAACTGTAAGTCGATCTGTTTTTACAGCTTGAAATGGGCGACTCCTGTATTGAAAATCGAAAAGCATAGTTGCAAGAGGTTCTTCCAAACCGAAGAGATCTGTTT